AGATTATGTACTAATGGTACTTATAACAACTATTTTTCTAAAATGTATGATCCCCTGTTGAATAGCCCATACTTCTTCAAAATAAAAAAAAAACCATTACCTAATAATCTGAAAACTTATAAAGAAAATTTAAGAGAGACGGTTGGTATAAATCAGATTCATGATATCCTTTTTACTTTTACCTATTCTGATTCCGAAAAAATTGAACTAAAAGAGGACGCAGCTCAATATAATAATAAATTATCAATTTCTAGTAATAATTTAATAGATTTCGAAAAAGAAAGAGAATTTTTCAAAAATTTTTTTAAAACCGTTCCAAACCATCCTAATCTCAATAAAATTACAAAAGAATCTAGTGGGCTAAAAGAAATCTGTAAAAGAGTTCCCCGGCAGCCGTATGAATTAATTACCGAGTTCCAACAAAAATCAGGAGAATATCCAAATAGGCGGTCGCAAATTCGCTCAAGAAAAGCCAAATTTGTAGTAATTTTAACTCCTATCAAGGAAAATACGATTACTAATAGTAATAAAGATGCTAATATAAAAATAAAAGATCTAAAAAAGAGAATAGTTTTGGTACGGTATTACCAACAATCCGATTTTCGCCGGGGAATAATTAAAGGTTCTAGCCGCGCTCAAAGACGTAAAATTAGTATGTGGGAACCATTTCAAGCAAATGTGCATTCTCCTCTTTTTTTGGATATAATCAAAAAATCCCCTTGGTTTTCGTTTGATAGATCCGGACTTATTAAAGTAATTTTTCCAAATTGGATACACAATCGAATCGACTTCAAAATTTTTGAAAATACGGATGAAGAAACAAAAAAAGAACATAAAAAAGAAACGGATAAAAAAGAAGAGAACAGACGACAAGAGCAAACCCGGGCAGATATAGCCGAAGCATGGAATAGCATTCCAATTGCAAGAAAAACAAGAAGTTTGATGCTAATAATTCAATCGAATTTGAGAAAATATATTCTATTGCCTTTATTGATAATAGCAAAAAATATTGGACGTATGGTTTTATTGCAAATTCCTGAATGGTTTGAGGATCTACAGGAATGGAATAGAGAACTGCATATTAAATGTACATATAATGGTATTCAATTATCAGAAACTGAATTTCCGAAAAATTGGTTAAGAGAGGGTATGCAGATAAAAATCCTATTTCCTTTCTGCCTGAAACCTTGGCACAAATCTAAACTACGATCCTCTCGTAGAAATCTAATGCAAAACAAAAAAGAAAGAAATGATTTTTGTTTTTTAACAGTTTGGGGACTGGAAACGGACCTTCCTTTTGGTTCTCCTCGACAACGATCTTCCTTTTTTAAACCTATTTTTAAGGAATTGGAAACAAAGATTGGAAAATCAAAAAATACCTATTTTTTAGTTCGAAAAACTTTAAAGGGAAAGACGAAATTAGTTTCAAAACAAATAAAAAATTGGGTTATACAAAATTCATTTTTTATAGAAAAAAAAATAAGAATATTTTCAAAATTAAACCCAATCTTATTCTTTAGCATAAGCAAGGTCTATAAATCGAATCAAACGAAAAACAATAAAGACTCTACAAGCATCAATGAGATAATTCCTGAATCATTGATTAGTAAAATTCAATCTTCAAACCGGACAATGACAGAAAAAAAAAATAAGGATCTAACTGCTAGGGCAATTACAATCCGGAATCAAATAGAAAGAATGAGAAAAGATAAAAAAAAAAACACAAGAATATATATTAGTGCTAACAAAAGAATTTATAAAGATAAAAGGGTGGAATTTTCAAATTTTTTTTTTGAAATAATAAAACGGAGAAATGTTCGATTAATCTCAAAAATCTATTTCTTTATAAATTTTTTTTTTGAAAGAATATACATAAATCCTGTTTTATCTATCATTAATCTTTCCAAACTTATTAGACAACCCTTTCTCGTCTTAACAAACAAATTTATCAATAAATTCATAAATATTCATGAAGCGGATGAAGAAAGAATTAATAAAAAAAACGAAAATCTAATTCACTTTATTTCAATTATTTCAACTATACAAAAGTCAATTAATACTATTAGGAATCAAAAAAATTCACAAAAATGTTGCTACTTATTCTACTTGTCACAAGCATATGTATTTTACAACTTATCACAAACTCAAGGCATTAATTTGGATAAATTAAGATATGTTTTTAAATATCACGATTACGGAATTCCTTTTAAGGATTCCTTTGAAGGGATAATTCACTTGCAATTAAATCAGAATAAACGCTTCAATTATGGAACAAATCACTGGAAAACCTGGGTAAAGAAATTAAAACGACACCGCCAATATAATTTATCTAAGATTCGAAGGTCTAGATTATTACCCAAAGGGTTGAGAAAAAAAATTTCTCCTATGGCTCAAAATTGCAAAAGGGGTTCATATGAAAAAGATGTATTAATCTCGTTCAAAAAACAAAATCCTGTTGAAGTCTATTTCTTACAGACTAAAAACGATAATTTAAAAAAAAACTCTCGATATGATCTTTTATCATATCAATCTAGTAATTCTGAAAATAAAAAAAAGGGGGACTTCTCTATTTATGGATCACCTTTTGAAACACAAGTAAATAGAAAACAGGGTAGTTATTCCAACTCAAACACGCATAAATACAACTTTTTTGATATATGGGAAAGGAGTCCTATTACTAATTATATAGGAAAGAGCGATAGAAAATCGAAAAAAAAAAAAACCGACAGAAAGTATTTTGATTGGAAAACTCTCCATTTTGATCTTAGACAAAAGATCGCTATTGAATACTGGATCAAGATCGATACTAAGAGTAATCAAAATACTAAGATTAAGACTAACAATTATCAAATAATTGTTAAAAAAACCCTTTTTTATCTCGCGCTTCCGAAAAAACTTAAAATTAAGGCACCAAACCCCCCAAAAACCTTTTTAGATTGGACGGGAATGGATGAGGAAATACGAAAGTGTCCCATCTCAACCCTAGACTTTTGGCTCTTCCCAGAATTTTTAATACTTTCTAATCTATATAAAATGAAACCGTGGGTTATACCAAGTAAAGGACTTCTTTTACGAAGGGATCTAAATAAAAATATCGTTGAGAACAAAAAAGTTGAATGGCTTATACCGTCTAAAAAAAAAAATCTAACAAGCAAAAGAGATCTTAGATCGGATGTACAAAAACGGGTAAATCTTGAATCCGACTTTTCAACAAATCATCAAAAAGATATTGAAGAAGACTATGGAGGATCAAAAGTAACGAGGAGTAAAAAAAAAAAACAATACAAAAGCAAGGTAGAAGCAGAATTCAATTTATTGCTGAAACGTTATTTACTTTTTCAATTGAGATGGGGTGATGCTTTGAATCAACGAATGATCAATAATATCAAAATATATTGTCTACTGCTTAGACTGTTAAATCCAAGAAAAATTGTTATATCCTCGGTTCAGCGAAGAGAAATGACCTTGGATATACTGCTAATTCAGAATAATTTAAGTGTTGTAGAATTGATCAAAAAAGGGATATTAGTTATCGAACCCGCCCGTTTGTCTGTAAAAAACGATAGACAGTTTATTCTGTATCAAACTTTATGTATTTCATTAGTTCATAAGAGTAAGCACAAAACTAATCAAGGATACCCAGAACAAGCAGATATTGATAAGAATTTTTTTGATTTACTTGTTCCTGAAACCATTTTACCTCATAAATATCGTAGAGAGTTTAGAATGAAAATAAATTTCAATTCCAAAAACAGGAATAAAAATCTAGGATTTTGCATCGTAAATAACTGTAGTCAATTTTTTGACAAACATAAGCATCTTGATAAAAAGAAGAATGAATTAATTAAAATCAAATTTTTAATTTGCTCTAATTATCGATTAGAGGATTTAGTTTGTATAAATCGCTATTGGTTTGATACAAATAATGGCAGCCGTTTCGGTATGTTAAGGATATATATGTATTCCGAGTTAAAACGTTGTTAGTAGCACCCTTTCCTATATATATTATATCCTATCCCTATTCGATAAAGAAATTCAAGTTGTTGTATATACCACAGTAAAATTACTAACATTATTCTTATTCATCAGTCAAATCCATATCATTAAAAAATTGGAAGAGGAAAAATCTTGTATGATCAAAAATGTATTGATTTCGATTAGCTCTAAAGAAAAAAACAGAGGGTCTGTTGAATTTCAAATATTAAGTTTTACCAATAAGATACGGAGGCTTACTTCGCATTTAGAATTGCACAAAAAAGATTTTTTATCTCAGAGAGGATTACGAAAAATTTTAGGAAAACGTCAACGGCTGTTGGCTTATTTGTCACAAAAAAATAGAGTACATTATAAAGAATTAATTGGCCAATTAAGTATTCGAGAGACAAAAATTCGTTAATTGGAAAATTCATGTTGTTTTAAGTGTTATTTTTTATTTTTATTAATTTCTTTTGACTTTCAGCAATTCATGGAAGAATGAATCAATAAAAAACTTATGACTGGACCAGATGCAAGAAAAGACCTTATGATAGTAAATATGGGTCCTCACCACCCATCAATGCATGGTGTTCTTCGACTCATCGTTACTCTAGATGGCGAAAATGTTGTTGATTGTGAACCAATATTGGGTTATTTACATAGAGGGATGGAGAAAATTGCGGAAAATCGAACAATTTTACAATATTTACCTTATGTAACTCGCTGGGATTATTTAGCGACTATGTTCACAGAAGCAATAACAGTAAATGGTCCCGAAAAGTTAGGAAATATTCAAGTACCTAAAAGAGCTAGTTATATCCGAGTCATTATGTTGGAGTTGAGTCGTCTAGCTTCACATTTGTTATGGCTCGGGCCTTTTATGGCAGATATTGGCGCACAAACCCCTTTCTTCTATATTTTTCGAGAAAGAGAATTGATTTATGATCTATTCGAGGCTGCTACAGGTATGCGAATGATGCATAATTATTTTCGTATCGGAGGAGTAGCTGCTGATTTACCTTATGGCTGGATAGATAAATGCTTGGATTTTTGTGAGTTTTTTTTAACAGGGGTTAATGAGTATAAAAGACTTATTACGCGCAATCCCATTTTTTTAGAACGAGTTGAGGGTGTAGGTATTATTGGTGGAAAAGAAGCATTAAATTGGGGTTTATCGGGACCAATATTACGAGCTTCCGGAATCCAATGGGATCTTCGTAAAGTTGATCGTTATGAATGTTACGACGAATTGGATTGGGAGGTTCAATGGCAAAAAGAAGGGGATTCATTAGCTCGTTATTTAGTACGAATCGGTGAAATGATAGAATCCCTAAAAATTATACAACAGGTTCTGGAAGGACTTCCTGGGGGACCCTATGAGAATTTAGAAATCCGACGTTTTGATAGAGTAAAAGATACCGACTGGGATGATTTTGAATATCGATTTATTAGTAAAAAACCTTCTCCAACCTTTGAATTATCGAAACAAGAACTTTATGTGAGAGTTGAAGCCCCAAAGGGCGAATTGGGAATTTTTCTAATAGGAGATCAGAGTCTTTTTCCTTGGAGATGGAAAATACGCCCGCCGGGTTTTATCAATTTGCAAATCCTTCCTCAGTTAGTTAAAAGAATGAAATTGGCTGATATTATGACGATACTAGGGAGCATAGATATCATTATGGGAGAAATTGATCGTTAAAATGATAATGGATACAACAGAAATACAAACTATCAACTCTTTTTATAGGTTTGACTTCTTACTCAATTTTAAAGGGGTATATAGAATCATATGGACACTTGTCCCTATTTTTACTCTTGTATTAGGAATCATAATAGGTGTACTCATAATTGTTTGGTTAGAAAGAGAAATATCCGCAGGTATACAACAACGTATTGGACCTGAATACGCGGGCCCCTTAGGAATTCTTCAAGCTATAGCAGATGGTACAAAATTGCTTTTCAAAGAGAACCTTCTTCCATCTAGAGGGGATACTCGCTTATTCAGTATCGGACCGTCCATCGCAGTTGTAGCAGTTTTACTAAGTTATTCAGTAATTCCTTTTGGCTATCACCTTATTCTAGCCGATCTTAGTATTGGTGTTTTTCTATGGATCGCTATTTCAAGCATTGCTCCCATTGGACTTCTTATGTCGGGATATGGATCAAATAATAAATATTCCTTTTTGGGTGGTCTACGAGCCGCTGCTCAATCAATTAGTTATGAAATACCATTAACTTTATGTGTACTATCAATATCTCTACGTGCGATTCGGTGAAATAAAGGATTTCAACTATCCTTTACTTTTGAATTCGAATATGAAAATCAAGTTAACAGGTTAAATAGTAAATAGGTTGATTATATATTTTTATTTTTCTTTGATTATTCGAGTTGATGAATAAAAGTTAATAGTTATATGGGTAAAATAAAACGGCTTTTAATTTTGCAGTAAAAGATTGATTCTCATTTCCTATGTCCAAGGATTAAGTAAAAGGAAACATAAATAGTAGGGACTGTTTACCCCAAGACCTTACCCCAAGATTGGTTGTTTATTTATCACCTCTTGAAGCGGGTTTAAAAGATTAGCTATTAGGTATATTAAAAAAAATAAATTCGGGTTGAACAAAATTGAGTGGGTGGTTAGGAAGACTAAGATACACAAAGAATTAGTAATGAAGATTCTCTAAGTTATCCGCGAGAACTTTTGTGTACATAAAAGGAATTTGAATTGGGACTTTTAATTGGTAGAAATCATCAAGAAGTACTACCCACGATTCCGATTCAGAGTATGCTCCTATCCGTCGATTAAAAAAATAACTATTACGAACGAAGTAATCTTTTACTTTTTGTAAAATCCCTTAATATACGAGAAAAAGATAAGATCAATTCCGAAGCATTTTTTAATTAATATTAAACAATAAAAAAAAATATAGCAAACAGAATTCCGCCGATTTAATTCGGGGCCTTGGGATAAGTTTTCACTCTATCCTACAAAATATAAAAATCAATAATAATGAAATGTCCTTATATTTAGCTGTGATCTTTGAGGAGCCGTATGAGGTGAAAATCTCATGTACGGTTTTGGAATAGCGATGAAAACGGTGGAATTCTGATCGACTATAATTATCTAACAGTTCAAGTACAGTTGATATAGTTGAAGCGCAGTCAAAATATGGTTTTTGGGGGTGGAATCTGTGGCGTCAACCTATAGGATTTATCATTTTTTTGATTTCTGCTCTAGCCGAGTGTGAGAGATTACCTTTTGATTTACCAGAAGCAGAAGAAGAGTTAGTAGCTGGTTATCAAACCGAATATTCCGGCATCAAATTTGGTTTATTTTACCTTGCTTCTTATCTTAATCTACTAGTTTCTTCATTATTTGTAACAATTATTTACTTTGGAGGTTGGAATCTTTCGATTCCCTATCTATTTGTTCCTGACATTTTTTTCATAAATAAACCGGGTAAAGTCTTTGGAACAATAATCAGTATCTTTATTACATTAGGTAAAACTTACTTGTTCTTGTTCATTTCTATTGCCACAAGATGGACTTTACCAAGGCTCAGAATGGACCAACTATTAAATCTTGGTTGGAAATTTCTTTTACCTATTTCTCTAGGTAATCTGTTATTAACAACCTCGTTTCACCTTCTTTCGCTCTAAGGTATTAGAGTAATTTCTATTCACGACTTTTCTCAAACAAGAGAAAGAAACACGTATTTTGAATTTATACATATTCACGATATGTTCCCTATGTTAACTGAGTTAATTAATTATGGTCAACAAACAATACGAGCGGCTCGGTACGTAGGTCAAGGTTTCACAATTACTTTGTCTCATGTGAATCGTTTACCGATAACTATTCAATACCCTTATGAAAAACCGATCGCATCGGAACGTTTCCGGGGCCGCATCCACTTTGAATTTGATAAATGCATCGCTTGTGAAGTATGTGTTCGTGTATGTCCTATCGATCTACCCGTTGTAGATTGGAAATTGGAAAGTAATATTCGAAAGAAGCGGTTGTTTAATTACAGTATTGATTTTGGAATCTGCATATTTTGTGGGAATTGTGTCGAGTATTGTCCGACAAATTGTTTATCAATGACTGAAGAATATGAACTTTCGACTTATGATCGTCATGAATTGAATCATAATCAAATTGCTTTAGGTCGGTTACCGACATCAGTAATTGACGATTACACAATTCGAACAATTTCGAATTCACCTAAAATAAAAAACGTATAAACCCCCCGAAAAATAAGGTTTTGTTTGATCAATCAAGATATTGGCTAAAATCTTCATTTAAAATTCTTTTTTTTTTTTGGTCTAATTATCTAATTATAATGCCCCAAGAACACTATCTACATCCCATTCAACTTTTGTTTAGTTTTAATTAAGTTATATCATAAACATAAAACAAGCGGAGTCTCTTCCTTTTTCTTTTTCCCGGTCAGGTCAATAAAGTCATGAAATACTTTTATTTCTATCTTTTTAAATTAAATGGATTTACCTGAGCCAATACCAGATTTTATTTTAGTCTTTCTGGGATCAAGTCTGATCTTAGGGGGTTTAGGGGTCGTATTACTTCCCAATCCAATTTTTTCTGCTTTTTCCTTGGGATTGGTTTTGGTTTGTATATCCCTAGTCTATATTTTATTGAGTTCTTACTTTGTAGCTGCTGCGCAGCTACTAATTTACGTAGGGGCTATAAATATTTTAATCATTTTTGCTGTGATGTTCATGAATGGTTCAGAATATTCCAACCATTTTAATTCTTGGACAGTTGGAGATGGAATTACTTTGATGGTTTCTACAAGTCTTTTTATTTCGCTAATTACTACTATTTCAGATACGTCGTGGTACGGAATTTTTTGGCCTACAAGATCAAACCAGATTGTGGAGCAAGATTTGATAATTAATAGTCAACAAATTGGAATTCATTTATCAAGAGATTTTTTTCTTCCATTTGAACTTATTTCAATAATTCTTTTAGTTGCTTTAATAGGCGCAATTGCTGTAGCTCGTAAATAACAATAATAAAATCATCAATGAAAAAATTTAATTATGTGTTATATGTTATTCAATCGAATCGGTTGAATTCTTATTTCGATTAAAAATCATGAGATTTCGAAGGAGTTGTTTAATAATGTTAGAACATGTACTTGTTTTAAGTGCCTATTTATTTTGTATAGGCATCTATGGGTTGATCACAAGTCGAAATATGGTTAGGGCCCTTATGTGTCTTGAACTTATACTGAATGCAGTTAATATGAATTTTGTAACATTTTCTGATTTTTTTGATAATCGTCAATTAAAGGGAGAAATCTTATCAATTTTTGTTATAGCTATTGCAGCCGCTGAAGCAGCTATTGGACCGGCTATTGTTTCAGCAATTTATCGTAATCGAAAATCAACTCGTATTAATGAATCCAATTTATTGAGTAAGTAGTATTTATTATATAAATTTGAATATCTTAAATATTCAATATTAATAAAAAAAATAAAGAAATGAGAATTCGTATAGTTGCTACATTAAGGTATGATCTTGGTTAAAAAAATAGACTAAATCAAAGTATTTTGGCCTTGTCTACTAAACTACTAAAGCAATCCAGAAATAGATTGATTAGAAAAATTCTGATAACTTGTTGATTCGTCTGGTATCTAAATATATGGTTTGTTTCTAAGATTACCAGATTGAAATCTTATAACGTTCAAAAATGCATAGATCCAATGTCACATTCAGTAAAGATTTATGATACATGTATAGGATGTACTCAATGTGTCCGAGCTTGCCCAACTGATGTATTAGAAATGATACCTTGGGACGGATGTAAAGCAAAACAAATTGCTTCTGCTCCAAGAACAGAAGACTGCGTTGGTTGTAAAAGATGCGAATCGGCCTGTCCAACAGATTTTTTGAGTGTTCGGGTTTATTTATGGCATGAAACAACTCGCAGTATGGGGCTAACTTATTAATACGCTCTAGAAAACTAGACTTGAACCCATTTTTTTTATTATTTTTTTACCGACAAAATTTGTGCTCATAAGAATATAAGAATATTATGAGCACAAATTTTTCTGGTCCAAGTATATCTTGTCTTTACCACGAATTTTTTTCCTTGGTTAACGCTAATTGTAGTTTTTCCAATATCCGCGGGTTCCTTAATTTTCTTTTTTCCACATAGGGGAAATAGGATCATCCGTTGGTATACTATTTGTATATGCGTCTTAGAATTCCTTTTAATAGCCTATACATTTTGTTATCATTTCCAACCGGATGATCCATTAATACAATTAGAGGAGGATTCTAAATGGGTCGGTTTTTTTGATTTCCATTGGAGATTAGGAATAGATGGACTTTCTATAGGACCCATTTTACTAACAGGATTCATCACTACTTTAGCTACTTTATCGGCTTGGCCGGTTACTAGAGATTCTCGATTCTTTCATTTCTTGATGTTAGCAATGTACAGCGGGCAAATAGGATCATTTTCTTCTCGAGATCTTTTACTTTTTTTCATCATGTGGGAGTTAGAGTTAATTCCCGTTTATCTACTTCTATCTATGTGGGGAGGAAAGAAACGTCTGTATTCGGCTACAAAATTTATTTTGTACACGTCTGGAGGCTCCATTTTTCTATTAATGGGAGTTTTGTGTATCGGTTTATATGGTTCTAATGAACCAACATTAAATTTTGAAACATTGGCCAATCAGTCGTATCCCGGGGCCTTAGAAATATTATTCTATATTGGTTTTTTTATTGCTTTTGCTGTCAAATCACCGATTATACCTTTACATACATGGTTACCAGATACCCATGGAGAAGCACATTATAGCACTTGTATGCTCCTAGCTGGAATCTTATTAAAAATGGGAGCATATGGGTTGATTCGTATCAATATGGAATTGTTTTCTCACGCCCATTATTTATTTTCCCCTTGGTTAGTAATAGTGGGCACAACCCAAATAATCTATGCGGCTTCAACATCTCTTGGCCAACGGAATTTAAAAAAAAGAGTAGCGTATTCATCTATATCTCATATGGGCTTTATAATTATAGGAATTGGTTCGATAAGTGATACAGGACTTAATGGAGCTCTTTTACAAATAATATCTCATGGATTTGTTGGTGCTGCACTCTTTTTCTTGTCGGGGACGGCTTACGATAGAATACGTCTTGCTTATCTTGACGAAATGGGCGCAATAGCTATCCCAATGCCAAAAGTATTCACGATGTTCAGTAGCTTTTCGATGGCTTCACTTGCATTACCGGGTATGAGTGGTTTTGTTGCTGAATTGGTAGTTTTTTTTGGAATAATTACCAGCCAAAAATATTTTTTACTGCTAAAAATGCTAATTACTTTTCTAATGGCAATTGGAATCATATTAACTCCTATTTATTCATTATCTCTGTCACGACAGATGTTCTATGGATACAAGCTTTTTAATGCTCAAAATTCTTATTTTTTTGATTCAGGACCGCGAGAGTTATTTATTTCAATTTCTCTCTTTTTACCCGTCCTAAGTATTGGTATGTACCCAGATTTCATTTTTTCACTGTCGGTTGACAGGGTAGAAATTATTATATCTAATTTTTTTCTAAACGGTTTTCATAACTAAACTTAAAAATGCTACGATTTAAAAAAAATTTCGAAGTTCTTTTTAAGTAAAGAAAATATAAAACCACATGGATACGAACCGTATCCGTGTGGTTTTATATGCAACATACTCTGTTGTAGTCGTAAGATACATTCGTGACTTTAATTATATGTTAAAGTAAAGGAACCATAACTATGCAACCCTACTCCAAATAGATTGATCCCAAAATAGCATATCCAAATTATAAGAAAGCCCATAGACGCTACAATTGCCGAATTTTCTCCTTGCAAGTTTCGATTTGTTCGAGTATGTAAATAAATCGCGAATATGATCCAAGTAATAAATGCCCACGTTTCTTTTGGGTCCCAATTCCAATACGACCCCCATGCTTCATTAGCCCATACTGCTCCCGAAAGAATACCTATGGTTAAAAATAGAAACCCTAAACTAATAACCCGATAACTCCAATAATCCAATTCTTGAATCAATTGCGATCTGTAATAATTCTTGCCGAAAAAAAAAATTCTTTTTTTTTTTTTTAAAAGATTATTTCTTTCACCGATGTATTCAATTTTACTAAAGGTAAATGGATCGTGTAATAAAAACTGACTTTGACAAAAAAGATAGAAAATTTTTATGCTTTTTCGAAATGTAATCACTAGAAGTGCTGCTGATAATAATGATCCACATAAAAGGGATGCATAACCCAATATCATCATTGTTACGTGCATCATTAACCATTCGGATTGAAGAGCAGGTACTAATACTGAAGATTGGTGTATTTCGGTTAAAAGCCCTGACATTGAAAAGCCTTGAGTAAAAACAGCACTCGAACTCGTTATTATGCTTAATAAATTATTCTTTTTTTTAAAATGTAGAATTATATGAATAAGGGAAAAACTCCATGATAGGAAGATTAGTGATTCATATAAATCACTTAGTGGAAAATGACCCGAATAAATCCAACGCGTAACTAATAATCCTGTTATACAGAAAAAACTAACTAGTAGGCCCTTTTCGGACAAATGTGATAATTGTACCACTTTATCTACAAAAAAAAAGGTTGTTAAACGAATTAGAATTACGATTGAAAGAATTGAAAAGGAAATATGTGTTAATATATGTTCTAAGGTTGAAAATATCATACAAAATCTTAAAAAATGCGTTGCTAAAATGCAACTCAAGAGTTTAATTAATTATAGAATCTTTTTATTCTTTTTAAAATTAAAAGTGAAAGGGTAACATGCCGCTACTCGGACTCGAACCGAGATGCTCTAGCACTGCTTCCTAAGAGCAGCGTGTCTACCAATTTCACCATAGCGGCTTGTGTTCAACTTATAATAGCTAATCAATAAACAATCGTCGAGAGTTTAGAAGTCCATTAAGATTTAAGGGATCTGGTTAGTTTAGGGACTTAAGTTAAGGGATTTTCGTGGGTTTTCGGCTACTCTAGAGTTGTATTGTAACTAGATAATTATAATTCGAACCTAAAATCTCAAGCAAGAGTTAATCAGGGGATATAACTAAAAAATAGTTTTGTTTTACTTTTTCAATTTTAATGAATCTTTTCTCTTTTTTTTAATTTCAGGAATCAAATGGAACAAAAGAATTTTTTTTAGGTTATCAATCAAGAAAAAACAGAAAAAGAAGACATTCAAACTAAATAAATTGTTCTTATTAAAAGCTCTTACTAAATTTTTGATTTAATTGAGTTGATAGTAGGAGATATATCAGTAACTTATGTATTAATTCCTACAAATAAAAAAAATAAAGTTATTTGAAAGTATTTCAAACTGTTGGTTAATTTCACTTAACTAAATATCTTAAGATCCCTATCGGCCTATAGTCTATAAATAAAAAAAGTATTTGTATTTACTAAATTCAGTAAAGGGGGTTAGTTCCTTTTTTACTGAATTTAGTAAATAATCTAAAAGCAACGACTAGAAAATAAAAGAGAAAAGAGTAAGCCGAGTTTCATTTTATATTTCCTATAAAATAATCCTATAAAAATAAAATATAAAATTTCTACTATCTAGTGAGTTGCGTGAATAAAGAATAAATGAGTCAATTTTTGAATGCATTCAGATGATTGCAACTTTATTACTTATTTTTTTTGTTGCACAAAAAAACTTTTTGAATTTCCAGTCAAAAGAGATTTACCTAATGAAAAAGCTTTTAAAGCGGTCCAAAATCCCTTCCTTTTCCAAATATTTTTACGAATATGCTTTTTTGATGTAGAAATACGCTTTTTTGGAACTGCCATTTAAAAAGAATTCCTTATTGTTCTAGTTGGATGTGAAAGACATGTATTGCTCAAAAGAAGTTCTTCCTTCCTATTATATTCATATAAATAAAAATATAAGGTTTTTATTAATTCATATGCTTATTTCTTAGTTTCATAAGATTTGACCTATTGTAATTTTTTGAATTGAATATTTGAAGTATTTAGAAGAAAATAAGAAAAATGATAGATTTCGGTAGTTTTATTTAGTGCATATCTTCCCTTTTAATTATTCCTCTTAAAGAGGTAAGATCTGGTGAATCGGAAACAATAAAAATCAATTAGGAAACTAAGAATTAAAAAACTTTTTATGCAACAGACATATCAATATGGGTGGATTATCCCTTTCATTCCACTTCCAGTTCCTATATTCCTAGGGTTGGGTCTTCTTCTTTTTCCAACAACAACAATCAGACTTCGCCGTATGTGGTCTTTTCAGAGTGTTTTATTGTTAAGTATAATCTTGGTTTTTTCGACCAACCTGTCTATTCAGCAAATAAATAGCAATTCTATTTATCAATATGTATGGTCTTGGCTCATTACTAACGACTTTTCTTTAGAATTGGGTTATTTACTAGACCCACTTACTTCTATTATGTCAATATTAATCACTACCGTTGGAATTGTGGTTCTTTTTTATAGTGATAATTATATGGCTCATGATCAATCTTATTTGAAATTTTTCACTTCTATGAGTTTTTTTAGTACTTCAATGTTAGGATTAGTTACTAGTTCTAATTTAATACAAATTTATATTTTTTGGGAATTGGTTGGGATGTCTTCTTATCTCTTAATTGGTTTTTGGTTCGCACGACCTCTTGCGGCAAATGCTTGTCAAAAATCTTTTGTAACTAATCGGGTAGGAGATTTTGGTTTATTATTAGGAGTTTTAGGGTTTTATTGGATAACAGGTAGTTTCGAATTTGAGGATTTATTCGAAATAGTGAATAACTTGATTTATGCTAATGAAGTAAATCCTTTATTTCTTACTTTGTGTGCTGTTCTATTATTTGCTGGTTCCGTTGCTAAATCTGCACAATTTCCTCTTCATGTCTGGTTGCCCGATGCTATGGAGGGGCCTACTCCCATTTCTGCTCTTATACACGCTGCCACTATGGTAGCAGCAGGAATTTTTCTTGTAGCT